AAATTGTTAATAGAGGGCAGCCCACGAGGAATCGAAGAATTACAAAGCAATGTACAAAAAGAATTTAATTCTGTGAACCGAAAACTTAATATTGCTATAACAAGAGTTGCAAAACCTTATGGACAACCTAATATTCTTGCAGAATTTATAGCCGGACAATTAAAAAATAGAGTTTCATTTCGAAAGGCAATAAAAAAAGCTATTGAATTAACTGAACAAGCAGATACAAAAGGAATTCAAGTACAAATTGCAGGGCGTATCGACGGAAAAGAAATTGCACGTGTCGAATGGATCAGAGAAGGTAGGGTTCCCCTACAAACCATTCGAGCTAAAATTGATTATTGTTCCTATACAGTTCGAACTATCTACGGGGCATTAGGAATCAAAATTTGGATATTTACAGACGAGGAATAACGGTCCTTCCGTTGTCTTTCTGTTCCACTCATCCGATCCGGCAATTGAATAAAAATCACAAACTCGTTCATCTTTTTTCCAAAATAAAAAAAAAAATTCTAATTTTTCTAATTCTATAAGGTTGAATAACAATTCGATTGACTCCATATAATTGCTATGCTTAGTGTGTGACTCGTTGGTTTTTTATTTAGGGTTAGGATTAAAAAGCAAGGGACCACCCCCTAGTATGAACTAATAACTAGATAACTAATAACCAGCTCATTGCTTCGTATTATCTAGATCCAAGGAACCGGTCACTATATGATTGATGTATCGATCATATTGTTGTAGCAACTGAAATCTTACATAAAAGACAAGTCAATCAGATTCTAAGTGAAGCAAAAACAAAGGGATATGGATAGGTGGAGGGGTGAGAGAAAGAAAGAAAAAGAATAGCAATGATATATGATTCCAATATGTATGGTCTATGAACTATCTCAAAAAAGGCAGTGTAATAAAGCATTAATACGTATTTGATTCGTCCATAATTAATAATGAATTAGATGAATCCAATTCATAAGAAAAAATTATAAAGAGCATCAAGTCAATAAAGACTGAGTAGATTGATTTAGGAACAATTTTTATTAGGAGCTCCATTGCAGAGTTTGGGCCTAGCCATTAATCGAGAACGAGAAGCAATGGGAACGACGGAACCCGTGACTGCATAAGATTCCTTGAAAACGAATCCTAATGATTCATTGGGTGGGATGGCGGAACGAGCCAAGAACCAATTCTATTCTGTTAGGTTATGGGATGCCCCTACGAATGAAAGGTGATGTTAAAAGGGCAAATATTCGCCCGCGAAAGCCTTATTGGATTGCTAAGTTTTGGGCGATTGAATAAAGGTAAAAATAAAGATTCATTAATTTAAGACAATTATTTTAAATTAAATAGAATTCTATTTTTTTTTTGATTCTATATATATATTCTTAGATTTACAAAATTTAATAGAAATTCTAATATATAAAGATATATTAGAATTTTATAATTATAAAGAAAATAAAAATAATAGAATCGAAATCTATTTATAATTTTATATACGAGCAAGATATAACAATTCCTACGTGACAGATTAGATCTCAAAAAATTCCATGATGTATTATTTTATTCATTAAATACAAATAAATATCTGTAATATTTTTTAATTGTTTCATTCGCGAGGAGCTGGATGAGAAGAAACTCTCATGTCCGGTTCTGCAGTAGAGATGGCATTGAGAAACAACCATCAACTATAACCCCAAAAGAACCAGATTTCGTAAACAACATAGAGGAAGAATGAAGGGAATATCTTATCGAGGCAATCGAATTTGTTTCGGCGGATACGCCCTTCAGGCACTTGAACCCGCTTGGATCACATCTAGACAAATAGAAGCGGGGCGACGAGCCATGACAAGATATGCGCGTCGTGGTGGAAAAATATGGGTACGTATATTTCCAGACAAACCTGTTACAGTAAGGCCTACCGAAACACGTATGGGTTCGGGGAAAGGATCTCCCGAATATTGGGTATCCGTCGTTAAACCGGGTCGAATACTTTATGAAATGGGTGGAGTATCAGAAATTGTAGCCAGAGAAGCTATTTCTATAGCTGCGTCCAAAATGCCTATACGAACTCAATTCGTTATTGTGGAATAGGGGTATGAAACGAAAGGGAAGGGGCCTTGTGATGAAAAAAACCGCAATTTCTTTATTTATATTTCTGGACAAACAATATTTCTTCTTTTTTTCTTCGCGCTTTGAAAGAAAAAAAAAAAGAATAATAATTATATGATTCAACCTCAGACCTATTTAAATGTAGCGGACAACAGCGGGGCTAGAGAATTAATGTGTATTCGAATCATAGGAGCTAGTAATCGCCGATATGCTCATATTGGCGACGTTATTGTTGCTGTAATCAAAGAAGCAGTGCCCAATATGCCTCTACAAAGATCAGAAGTAATCAGAGCTGTAATTGTACGTACATGTAAAGAACTCAAACGTAACAATGGTATGATAATACAATATGATGACAATGCAGCAGTTGTCATTGATCAAGAAGGAAATCCAAAAGGAACTCGAGTTTTTGGTGCGATCGCTCGGGAATTGAGACAGTTGAATTTTACTAAAATAGTCTCATTAGCTCCTGAGGTATTATAAATACTAATAGACGAGAACATAATCATAATATAGATAAGTAGGTCATCTAAAATAAAATAATAGGCTATCTGAAATAGTAGGGTATCTAAATAAGATTCATTTAATCAGTAGAATGCATTAGTAGATTGTTTCTCACGCATATACCTTAAATAATAAAAAAAAAGAATAAAAAAGCAGAGCATGTTGATTATATAAAAACTCGGGGGCACCAATAATTATAGTTCATCATGGGTAGGGACACTATTGCTGAAATAATAACTTCTATACGAAATGCTGACATGGATAAAAAAGGAACGGTTCGAATAGCATCTACAAATATCACCGAAAACATTGTTAAAATACTTCTGCGAGAAGGCTTTATCGAAAATGTGAGAAAACATCGAGTAAGCAATAAATTTTTCTTGGTTTCAACTCTGCGACATAGAAGGAATAGAAAAGGGCCATATAGAACTGTTTTAAAACGTATCAGCCGACCCGGCCTACGAATCTATTCCAACCATCAACGAATTCCTAGGATTTTAGGAGGAATGGGTGTTGTAATTCTTTCTACTTCTCGAGGTATAATGACAGACCGAGAGGCTCGACTAGAAGGAATCGGAGGAGAAATTTTGTGTTATATATGGTGATCTTTCTGGTATCCGAATTGCATCCGTAACTTCCTCTTTGTTTTGTGAAAAAAAAGAGAAAAGGCGGGTTGTCTAATATCACTCCTCCTCCATTAGTTGATAATTCAAGGGGGTTACCTGGAATGAAAGAACAAAAATGGATTCATGAAGGTTTAATTACTGAATCACTTCCCAATGGTATGTTTCGGGTTCGTTTAGATAATGAAGATCTGATTCTAGGTTATGTTTCAGGAAGGATCCGACGTAGTTTTATACGGATACTGCCAGGCGATAGAGTAAAAATTGAAGTAAGTCGTTATGATTCAACCAGGGGACGCATAATTTATAGACTCCGCAACAAAGATTCGACCGACTAAGCGGCTTTTTCAACATCCCTCTCGTGCGGATGCAATTGGAGGTTCAAAATTTCAAGAGACTTATTTTCTTCCAAGGAGTAGATTCGAAATTAAGGTAAGGAATTACAAATATGAAAATAAGGGCCTCCGTTCGTAAAATTTGTGAAAAATGTCGACTGATCCGCAGGCGGGGACGAATTATAGTAATTTGTTCCAACCCAAGGCATAAACAGAGACAGGGATAATCTTTCTTAAAAGGGACTCTCAAAAGGACCCAATACACAAATAAAGGATCTGTTTTGACATGAAATGGATATTTCCGTATATCTCTGACTCATATTTATGAGATGATAAAATATGACAAAAACCATACCAAGAATTGGCTCGCGCAGGAATGGACGTATTGGCTCACGTAAGAATGGACGTCGAATACCAAAAGGAGTTATTCATGTTCAAGCAAGTTTTAACAATACCATTGTAACGGTTACAGATATACGGGGTCGGGTAGTTTCTTGGTCCTCAGCCGGTACTTGTGGCTTCAGGGGCACAAGAAGAGGGACGCCATTTGCTGCTCAAACCGCAGCCGCAAATGCTATTCGTACAGTAGTAGATCAGGGTATGCAACGAGCAGAAGTCATGATAAAAGGTCCTGGTCTTGGAAGAGATGCAGCATTACGAGCCATTCGTAGAAGTGGTATACTATTAAGTTTTGTCAGAGACGTAACCCCTATGCCACATAATGGATGCAGGCCTCCTAAAAAAAGACGTGTATAGAAATAAAATAAGAATTGAACGGATTTCAAGAGAAATAAATGATTCAATAATCTGATCAAATAATAAATATTATTATGCTTCGAGAGAAAGTAGCAGCATCTACTCGGACACTACAGTGGAAGTGTGTTGAATCAAGAGCAGACAGTAAGCGTCTTTATTATGGACGTTTTCTTTTGTCTCCACTTATGAAAGGTCAAGCCGATACAATAGGCATCGCGATGCGAAGGGCTTTGCTTGGAGAAATAGAAGGAACATGTATCACACGCGCAAAATCTGAAAAGATACCACATGAATATTCTACCATAGTAGGTATTGAAGAATCAGTACATGAAATTTTAATGAATTTGAAAGAAATTGTATTGAGAAGTAATCTATATGGAACTCGCGACGCATATATTTGTGTCAAGGGTCCTGGATATGTAACTGCTCAAGACATCATCTTACCGCCTTCTGTGGAAATAGTTGATACTACACAGCATATAGCTAGCCTGGTGGAACCAATTGATTTGTATATTGGATTACAAATCGAGAGGAATCGCGGATATCGTATGAAAACACCAAAAAACGCTCAAGAAGGAAGTTATCCTATCGATGCTGTATTCATGCCTGTTCGAAATGCAAATCATAGTATTCATTCTTATGGGAATGGGAATGAAAAACAAGAGATACTTTTTCT